AAGCTTATGGAATTGTTGATCTTGTAGCGGTTGAATGACAATAGCCTGGATTTCGCGTCAATTCGTGATTTGGAATTACCCCTGCTGAGTTTCATAGTAATATTCTATGACTTTTATTTACTATTTGAATAAAAGGAATTCATAATCATGCGGTTAGGATCGATCTAAACCAGCCCATTATGTATATGATTCAACATGCCAACGATTAAACAACTTATTAGAAATACAAGACAGCCGATTAGAAATGTCACAAAATCCCCCGCGCTTCGGGGATGCCCTCAGCGTCGAGGAACATGTACTAGGGTGTATGTGCGACTCGTTCAGATCATGAACTAGAACAAAGGAAAGAGAACAATGTTCGAATATCAATGATCAAATAGGATAGAACGGAAAAACGAACTACATTTCCTATCTAAAAATAAGAAAATGGAGCATATCCCTTTTATTGTGTATGAAATTTATGGTTTCTATTGGTGTAAATCCACTCACCTCAATTCAAGATGAGAAGCAATTCTCCATTGGTAGCAAACGTTTATCCATTAAGCGGAGGAAATCTTAGTTAATATAGACCCCTCTTGCAAGAACGGACTAACAAGGTCAGCTACCCAGCCAACCTTCATAATTAAATACCGTTACTGTATAGGTAGAGCTCGTTGTGAAAGACCTATTACTGGATAATTCATGGGTAGAGCCGAAGAATGTGAACTATACAAGTTAGCAATAACATTGATTAAATGAAGTAAAGGCTCCGGTGTATAGAGAAGACCTCACCGTTTAAGAAGTAACCATAAAAACGATGGAATCCACTATTTCTTTATCATTGCTATTTTTTTCTTTTTAATACCTAGTATAGTACAATTTCGTATTTCGAGGTGAAACGCCTATAAAAAATAAAAAATCGTGGTTGGGAAGGTTATAGTAGCCAAAGCCGTTGGAATTTTTAGTTTATACATTGGAAAAATCCGTTTTGTTATTAATATACTAGGAAAGGGGCAAAAGAATAACTGAAAGAAAGGAAATCTATTAGTTATTCGTGAAAGTTTCATTTATTCAATGACCAGAATTAGACGGGGATATATCGCTCGGAGACGTAGAACAAAAATTCGTTTATTTGCATCAAGCTTTCGGGGGGCTCATTCAAGACTTACTCGAACTATTACTCAACAAAAAATAAGAGCTTTGGTTTCGGCTCATCGGGATAGGGATAAGCAAAAAATCAATTTTCGTCGTTTGTGGATCACTCGAATAAATGCAGCAATTCGTGAAAGGGGGGTATGCTATAGTTATAGTAGATTAATAAACGGTCTGTACAAGAGACAGTTGCTTCTTAATCGTAAAATACTTGCACAAATAGCTATATCAAATAGGAATTGTCTTTATATGATTTCCAATGAGATCATAAAAGAAGTAGGTTGGAAGGAATCCACCGGTTAAACGGAGTTGCCCGGAGAATGAACTCCGGGAAGGTCGAATAAAAATGAATAATGAATAGAAATATGATAAAATATGAGAAAGTAGTCAAAATAAATATGAATCAACACGTTCAATAAAAAAATTTCTTCTTCCCAGATTATTATTTATTTTTCTTACGACACGAGAATTCAATCCGGATTCTTGGATTTTTCCAATAAAATATCAATCCCCGTTTGAGTTCGGATGGGAATTCAAATTCAAGTGAAGAAAGAGTAAACCTATCTTTTTCTGGCTCTAAGACTAGGAGTTCTAGTGGTCGACTCGGTTCTTTCAAATTGTTTCTCATTATTAAGAAAAGGTAACAAAGATAAAATACGAGCTTGTTTTATAGCAATAGTAATTAATCGTTGTTGTTTCAAGGTCAATCTATTCACTCGTCTAGATAATATTTTTCCCTGTTCACTAATAAATCGACTAATTAAACTCATGTTTTTATAATCAATTCGATCCCCCGATTGGATCGGGGGCAAACGCCTACGAAAAGATCGCTTGGATTTAAGAAAAGTTCGCTTGGATTTATCCATGGTTTGGTTAGTTTATTTCTTATCCCTAAAATCCTATTTCAGCCGTATCTCTAATTAGAATAAAAAAATAGGATTTGGTTTGTTTATAATTATCTTTAACTATGTTAAATATGTTATATATATATATATAATGTCATTTTTTCCGTTTCCTTGTAAGATAAGGGCGCAGGTGCTCGGTTCGATCTATTTCTTTACCTCCCCGTGAATCGTATGTTTGTAACAATATGGACAGAATTTTCGCAACTCCAATCGATTAGGCGTATTGTGCCGGTTCTTTTGAGTAATATATCTGGAAATGCCCGTTGATGCCTTATTAACATTAACACCGTTTCGAACACAAGTGGTACATTCCAAAAGAACCGGTATTCGCACATCTTTACCCTTGGCCATGAACCTCCTTTGGATTTTTCATTTACTCAACTCTTCCTCTTTCAATCCGAAACGAAAAAGAAGAAAGGAAAAAACAAAATAGAATTTGTAACTTGCTATCCTCTTATGCAAGATTTCACTACAATAAATATAGCAAATAAGATAGAAAGATTTCTAAACTAGATTTCAAATCACAGTACAGTATTTCATATAAGTATCTTGTATAATACTCTTTCCCTAGAACCACAGTTTGTATTCTACTTCCATAGAAATTGAATACATAGAAATTGAATATTAATTTAATTCCAACCTGAACCTGAGTCTCGCAGCTGTTGAATGCACTTTTATTCTTTCTCTTTCCTCCCTTATTCTAAAAAAGGGAAAAAAGAGAAAAGAGGGGGGCTGGGCTGGTATTTAATTGTATCTCTAATCTTCTTTATTCCTTCCCACGTCAATAACTAGAATGAAAAAAAGGGGAACGTCAACGCATCCGGGAAAAAACGATTAATCTCTATCAATAAACCTGCCAAAGAACCGAACCATAAAGTACTTAGTACCGGTGCTACGGAAAGATATGTTTTTAGATCTCGCATTGAAAAACCTCCTTCATTTTATTGTAATACAGAAACATATTGAAATGTACAATCATCCAGTAAATAAGATTTACTTTTTGTGAAATACAGAAAAAACGTCCTTTCTTCCCCAATATTCCCCCAAAAGACTCATTTATTTTTCCTAGGGGTTCCATTCCATTTTTCATATAGATAGAAGTATTTTACTATTATTATATGTTAAATGAGACCAAAAAGACGAAATGGACATAAAAATTCTAGATTTTAATAGAGGAGATAACAATGTGGAAAACAAGACAAGAATTCTCTACAATGACACTGTAGACCAACGGAAGGGATGTAGCGCAGCTTGGTAGCGCGTTTGTTTTGGGTACAAAATGTCACGGGTTCAAATCCTGTCATCCCTACCTATTACTGCTCAAAGGAGCAGTAACGAGGGATTTTTTGAGATCAATTCACATTGGACATATCATATAGAATCTTTCATTGTTATGATACTATATAGTGTATGCATACAAGATGTATTGGGGGCCCATCCTTTTCTTTACAGTCTTATCTTTTATGATAAGAAAGCGCTCTTAGTTCAGTTCGGTAGAACGTGGGTCTCCAAAACCCGATGTCGTAGGTTCAAATCCTACAGAGCGTGATTCGGATCTTCTTCGATCGAATTCGGCTGAAGCACTAACTGGAACGGCAATCTGAATTTGACCTCCTGGATATTAAAGAAAGGAGGAGGTCAATAAAAAAAAGAGATGTTAATTAATCAAAGGTCCAACTGATCGCCACGCCTGTATTGTAAATATGCAGTTACAAATAATCCAGCCAAAGTAATAGGAATTAGACCTAACACGATTCCAAATAGAAAAACTTCAATCATTTCAATTTGTTTGAAAGGAGAAAAAAGAGGTAATATCTATACCTAAATATTAATCCGAATTACCATGAATCTCAATGACCAAAATTGGCAATTGACACGGTAAGTAACTATAAATACACAGAAGTTCGCGGAAAGATTTCCTTTTATGAATTGTGCAATGAATTTCAAATCAGTCGTATCTTGCTCAGACCAATAAATAAAGCTGAGGTTATAGTTAAAGCCGTCAGTAGAAAACCGAAATAACTAGTTATGGTAGGCATGAAGGAGCTAAATGAAATATGTTCTTTTTATACATATGTTTATAAAAAAGCACTTACCTGAGTTTCCTTTTTTGCAAAATAGGAGATAAAAAAATACCAATTGAAAGGTTTTGATTGATCTATCATTATAGACAGCACTAACAAGGATAAAGTCACAACTGTATAAAAAGAAATGGATTCATCATCTGTAACATCTACCCATACCGCTAATCGGCGAATTCATTCTTGGATAATTTTTCAACTCAACTTATAAACGAATAATAAGAACTGGGTCATTTAATTTCGTTTTAAAATGAAACTCTTTTCGAATCATTATGGAATGAAATTATCAAATTATTCCTCTTTTTATCATTTCTTTTTTTTTTTTTGTATCAAATCTTTATATTTTAGAGCGAACAGTAATCTTATAAAACTTTTACTTTGATTTTAACTAAGTAGATTCCGTAATAGGTTCACTGATATAATATCTTGAATCAATGAGAACACAAAGTTATCACATGATCACTCGAAAAAAAATAGGTGTTTTTGGTTCAACTATATTCTAAGACTAGTCATTTCTATTTTCTTTTGCTTTATAAGTTCTATTTTCTATCTTTCCAGAAATCTGCATTTTTGTAGTTAGGTAAAGAAAGAACCTTCCGATTTCGATCTAATACAACAATGCATGCATCATTATTAGTGATTCCAATTATTTCATTCTTTGTTCTTTTTCGTTTATCGAATAAAATTTGCTATTCTTACTTGTTACTGAACGATTAACCAATTCCTTAAAATAAAAAAACGATTCCAACAAAAAACGCTTCTACAACTATGAATAAAAAAGATTTATAGATCTCACATCTACTTACAATTGTGGGAATATTCTAATCAATTTCATGAATTATTAGAAACTACCTTATCAGATTCATATTTTACCTGATCCTCA